TGGGCCAATTATTTTGCTTAGAAGATTTTTTTTTTTTTTTAAATACGTAACTATATAAATAAGAGAAAAACTCCAGGAAAGGGAGATTAACGATTCATATAAATTACTTAGTGGAAAATGTCCCGAATAAATCCAACGAGTAACTAATAATCCTGTTATACAGAAAAAAGTCATTATCATGCCCTTTTCGGATGAATCATATAGTTTTACGATTTCATCGACTAAAAAGGTTATCAAATGAATTGTAATTACAATTGAAACGACTGAAAAGGAAATATGAGTTAATATATGTTCTAACGTTGAAAATATCATATAAATTTTTTTTTTTTAATGGGAGTCCTTTAATTAGAACTAAATAAAAAATCGGGAATTGAATTCATTATAGGATCTATTAGTTTTTTTTTTAGGAGATGACATGCCGCCACTCGGACTCGAACCGAGATGCTCTAGCACTGCTTCCTAAGAGCAGCGTGTCTACCAATTTCACCATAGCGGCTTGTCTTGAACTCATAATAGCCTATGAATAAGCAATCGTCTAGATTTACCAATGAAATTGGGTGCAATTTTTTTTAGGAAAGATTCAAATTGATGAATAAAAATTGGTTCAAATAGGGGTTTGAAGGTTCATTATTTTAGTTTAGGGTCTTCGTTTTATTTTCATGTATTTTATATTTCCCTTGATCCTTGACCTTGATTATACTTTCCTTGAATTGAACTCTTGTAAAATTAGACCGTTCCGCTATGAATTACGGGATAGAACGCACAAAAAATCTTTTTGTTTTCATTTTAATAAATTCTTTTTGATTTAGTTGATTTCAAAAATAGAAAACAAGAAATCCATTTTCTCAGTGAATAAAAAAAAAAAAGAACCAATTATTTATTATTCAAAACTGACACATATTTATCCAGAATATCTTCCCTAAGTGTTTTTGAGTCGATTGATGGCGAGAAATATATGGGGGTCTATACAAGAATTAACAGAAATCCAAAAGAAAAGTAAGAAAGTTACACAAAAAGGTTTAGAATTAGAATCAATTTTTTTAGTAAAGAAACACTTGCTGTCTGCCATAGATATAGAGAAAAGGTGAATATATAGAAAAAACCTTATATTATTAGAAAAAAATAGGTCGATGGGGAAAAAAACTCCCCACCTTGGAACTTGGAAATGAAAAAATTTACTAAAAAGAAATTTTAGTATCTTGTGTTTTTTTGTCAACAAAAAGAAAGTATTCCTTTTTTTTTTCCAAAACGAAATGAGTCCATTTTAGAGCCCAACCTTTTATGTTTTATTACTTATTTTCCTTGTTGTTCTTTTATTTGTTTTTCGCACAAAAAAACTTTTTGAAGTACCAGTAGCAAGAGATTTCCCTAAGGAAAACGCTTTTAACGCTGCCCAATATCCCTTCCTTTTCCAACCATTTTTACGAATACGCTTTTTTGATGCAGAAGTGCGCTTTTTTGGAACTGCCATTTAAATAAAAATTAAGAGATTACTCATTGGTATAGCTGAATGTGAAAGACATCTATTGTTCAAAACAAATTGGCTCTTTCTTAATTCATTAGGAATTCATCATTCATTTCTTTTGTAGATAATATTTTTTTTTCTAATTTTCTAAAATAGATAAGATAGTGAAAGATATAAAAAATTTGAATCAAAATATTACTAAAAATAGAGATAAAGAAGAATTTTTTATTTGCTTTTTCATTTCATAAAATATCTGTACGTAATAGTTTGTATTGATTGGTATCTTTCTTTCCCATTCTTTCCCATCCAAATCTATATTTATAGAATTCTTTATGTCATAGAAATGGAATTGGTTGAATTTTAAAAAAGGAAAGAATTCGAAAGAACTTCTATTTTTCTTTCTTTTCATTGTTCTATATTTCATTTAATGGAATAAAACGAAAATACCTTTCTCAAGATTTACGATGAGAACCCAATTGGTATTTAGGTTTAATAAAAAAAAAACTTTATTTAATTTTTATTATTATTCTATTAATAACTTGTCAAATTTGGAAAACTCATTTGGCTTTTGCCTTTAATTTTCAAATTCGTCAAGGAGACTAGTAATTAATCTTTTCCTTTTATATGATTTGACCAATTGTAACTTCTTGATTTGAATATTTGAAATATTTAACACAAACTCATAAAGAATAAGTAAAAAGGTATATATCTTGATTTTTTTATTCACCCCTTGCAAAAGAGGTAAGATCCGGTGAATTGGAAAGAATTAAATTAATATTAATTAAGAATTCAAAAAACTTTTTTATGGAACAGACATATCAATATGCGTGGATCATACCTTTGATTCCACTTCCAGTTCCTATGTTAATAGGAGTGGGACTTCTTTTTTTTCCGACAGCGACAAATAATCTTCGTCGTATGTGGGCTTTTCCGAGTATTTTATTGTTAAGTATAGTCATGATTTTTTCAATTAATCTGTCTATTCAGCAAATAAATAGCAATTCTATCTATCAATATGTATGGTCTTGGACCCTC